AGATGGACTGGAAAAAAGGAGTAGATTGTCTAATGATGAGACTAAAAAAAAAAACTTACCTAGCCTATACGATCCTTTCTTGAATGGACCCTATCGCGGACAAATCAAAAAAAGTTTTCCACTCTCAATCAAAAATGAAATTTATACAAAAAATGACATTTGGATAAATCTAAATAAGATTCATGATATACTTCTTAATATTAATACTAATTATCCAGAATTTGAACAGAAAATAAATACATTTGACCGAAAATCATCATCCAATGAAATTAGTTCTTTTTGGAACTTAATCAATAGGTTTTCTGTAAAATCAGTATCAAGTTTCAATTTTAAAGGACTTTTTCTATTTCCAGAATATGAACAAATAAGAATTGATTCAGAAGAGAAACAAAAAAATTTAAGATTATTATTCGACGAAGTTATAACTGATCCGAACGATAAAACAATTGTAAATAGAAAAAAATCTATTGGAATAAAAGAAATCAGTAAAAAAGTTCCTCGATGGTCATACCGATTAACCGACGAGTTGGAACAACTAGAAGGAGAAAAAGAAGAAGAAGAAAATGCGGCAGAGGATACGGCAGAGGATCATCAAATTCGTTCAAGAAAAGCTAAACGTGTAGTTCTTTTTGCTGATAACTCAGAAAAGAGCGATACTTATACTGAAGATACTTCTAATACTGATCAACAAGATGAATTGGCTTTAATACGTTATTCACAACAATCGGATTTTCGGCGAGACATAATCAAAGGCTCTATACGCGCTCAAAGACGTAAAACAGTTACTTGGAAACTCTTTCAAACAAGCGTGCATTCCCCTCTTTTTTTGGACAAAATGGACAACCCCTCGTTCTTTTCTTTTGAGATTTTAGAACCAATGAAAATGTTTTTTATTTTAAAAAATTGGATGTGGAAAAATACAGAATTTAAAATTTCGGATTATCCAGAAGAAAAGACAAACGAAAGTGAGAAAAAAGAAGAGAACAAAAGAAAAGAAGACGAAAACGAGGAAAAAAAGCGTAGAGAAATAGCAGAAGCCTGGGATAGCATTCTATTTGCTCAAGTAATAAGAGGTTCTTTATTAGTAACCTACTCGATTCTTAGAAAATATATTCTATTGCCTTTATTGATAATAACTAAAAATACCGTTCGTATGCTATTATTTCAAGTTCCCGAATGGTTGGAAGATTTAAAGGATTGGAATAGAGAAATTCATATTAAATGCACCTATAATGGTGTTCAATTATCAGAAACAGAATTTCCGAAAAACTGGCTAACAGAAGGTATTCAGATAAAAATCTTATTTCCTTTTCGTCTGAAACCTTGGCACAAATCTAAGCTACGATTCCCGGAAAAGGATTCAATGAAAAAAAAAACACAAAAAATGGATTTTTGCTTTTTAACAATTTGGGGAACGGAAACCGAATTGCCTTTTGGTTCTTCTTCTCCACGAAATAGACTTTCATTTTTTGATCCCATTTTTAAAGAACTAAAAAAAAAAATGAAAAAATGGAAAAAGAATTATTTTCTAGTTTTAAAAATTTTAAACGAAAGAACAAAATCGTTTCTAAATGTCTCAAATATAAATGTCTCAAAAGAAACAGCAACATGGATCATCAAAAAGATTCTATTTGTAAAAGAAATAATAAAAAAACTCAAAAAAATATTTTTATTTGGATTGAGACAAATATATGAATTGAGTGAAACTCAAAAAGATTCAACAATTACTAACAGTAATCAAATGATTTACGAATTGTCCATTCCAATTCAATCTATTAATTGGACAAATTATTCATTAACAGAAAAAAAAATAAAAGATCTGAATGATAGAACAAAGAGAATCATAAAGCAAATAGAAAAAATTACAAACGACAAGAAAAAGGGATTTATATTCCCCGAGATAAATATTAGTTCTAACAAAGCAACTTATAATGATAAAAAATTAGACTTACAAAAAAATATTTGGCAACTATTAAAAAGAAGAAATGTTCGATTAGTCCGGAAATCACATTATTTTTTTCAATTTTTCATTGAAAGGGCATACATAGATATCTTTCTATCTATCATTAATATTCCTAGGATCAATATACAACTTTTTCTTGAATCAACAAAAAAAAAATTTAATAAATCCATTTACAATAATGAAGCAAATGAAGAAAGAATTCATAAAACAAATCAAAGTATAATTCACTTTATTTCGACTATACAAAAGTCAATTTCTAATATTAGTAATACGAATTCACAGATTTTTTTTAACATATCCTCTTTGTCACAAGCATATGTATTTTACAAATTATCACAAACCCTAGTTATTAACTTATATAAGTATAAGTTAAGATCCGTTTTTGAATATCATGGAACATCTCTTTTTCTTAAGAATGAAATAAAGGATTGTTTTATTGGAGTACAAGGAATATTTCATTCCAAATTAATACATAAAAATCCTCACAATTCTGTAATGAATCAATGGCTAAATTGGTTAAAGGGTCATTATCAATACGATTTATCTAAGAATAGATGGTCTAGATTAGTACCAAAAAAATGGCGAAATAGAATCAATGAACGCGGTATAGCTCAAAATAAAGATTTAACCAAATGGGATTCATATGAAAAAAAACGATTCATTTTTTACAAAAAACAAGAAGTAGACTCATTATTAACAAATCAAAAAAAGAAATTTAAAAAACAATATGGATATGATCTTTTATCATATAAATCTATTAATTATGCAGATAAAAAAGACTCATATATTTCTGGATATAGATCGCTATTACAAGCAAAAAATAACCAAGAAATTTATTACAACACGTGTAAACAAAAACTATTTGATATGACGGATGATATCTCTATCAAGAATTATCTAGATGATATTATCTCTATGGAAAAAAAGAAAAATATGGATAGAAAGTATTTTGATTGGAGAATTATGAACTTCTGTCGTAGAAACAAAGTTGATATTGAGGACTGGGTCGATACCGATTATTATCTTACGCCTCATCAAGAAATCAACCCATCCAATCAAAAAAAAATATTTTTTGATTGGATGGGAATGAATGTAGAAATAATAAATCATTCCATATCGAATCTGGAACTTTGGTTCTTCTCAAAATTTGTGATATTTTATAATGCATATACAAATAAACCGTGGGTAATACCAATCAAATTACTTTTTTTCAATTTTAATGTAAATATAAATAAAAATTTGAGTGAAAATAAAAGTATCACTGAAAAGAAAAAAATAGATATTTTTAGACCATCGAAAAAACAAAAATCTCTTGAATTAGAGTTAGAAACTCGAAATCAAAGAGAAACAGAATACACAAGTCAAGTGGATCTTGAATCATCTCTTTCAACCCAAGAAAAGGATCTTGAACAAGATTATGTGGGATGGGAGATGAAAAAGGGGGGTAGAAAGCAAAAGAAATACAAGAACAAGATAGAAGCCGAACTAAATTTCTTCCTAAGAAGGTATTGGCGTTTTCAATTGAACTGGAATGATTGCGTAAATCGAAATCAAAGACTAATTAATAATATCAAAGTATATTGTCTTCTGCTTAGAATGATAAATCTAAACGAGATTGCTCTAGCCTCTATTCAAAGAAAAGAACTAAGTCTAGATATTATGACGATTCGGAATCATAAAAATTTGAAATTGATGAAAAAAAGAATATTGCTTATCGAACCGGTTCGGCTGTTTAGAAAAAACGATGGAAAATTTATTATGTATCAAACCATAGGCGTTTCATTGATTCATAAGAGTAAACACCAAATTAATCAAAATCAAAGAGAACGAGAAAAAAGCTATATTAAGAATTTTGATGAATCCATTACAAGACATCACAAGATGACTGAAAATAAAGAAAAAAAGCATTATGATTTGCTTGTTCCTGAAAATATTTTATCCTCTAGACGTCGTAGAGAATTGAGAATTCTAATTTGTTTCACTTATAGGAACAGAAATACGGCATTTTACAATGGGAATAAAGTAAATAATTGCTGTCAAGTTTTGGCTAAAAGTAAAGATAGAGATAAAAAAAAACTAATTAATTTAAAATTCTTTCTTTGGCCAAATTATCGATTAGAAGATTTAGCTTGTATGAATCGCTATTGGTTTGATACCAATAATGGCAGTCGTTTCAGTATGGTAAGGATACATATGTATCCGCGATTGAAAATTCGTTAATCTACATTTTTTTTCTATTTCCCTCCGTAACATATCTGATATGCGAAGACAAATAGATGCACACACGCATTGTCTTACCTTCTATTCTGAGGCATGATACTAATTCAATGATGTATCCATTAGATCTAGAAATGAATCAAAAAAATCTTTTTAAGACTAAAATTTTTCTTTTTTTGTATGAATACATAAATATAGTGTTTTTTGTATACCTATTTGAATTGGATTGATTAATAATGAATTTGATTTGAAAAAAAAAATCAGGAATTCTTAAAGAAATTAAGATTATATATATATACCAAATTCAAAATGAATGAGTATCATTATTATTACTGATCAAAAAAAAATATCTATAACTATAAAAAAGAGGGAGAGAGGGCAGTTTTCATTTTATGGTAAAAAATCCATTTATACCGGTTATTTCACAAGAAAAAAAAGAAGAAAACCCAGGATCGGTTGAATTTCAAGTATTGAATTTCACCACTAAGATACGAAGACTTACTTCACATTTGGAATTGCACAAAAAAGACTGTTTATCTCAACGAGGTTTACGTAAAATTCTGGGAAAACGCCAACGACTACTGTCTTATTTATCAAAGAAAAACGTAATACGTTATAAAAAATTAATTAATCAGTTGGGTATTCGGGAGTCACAAACTCGTTAAGTTAATTTGAAGAGTGGTTTTGAATTATTCGATTTATTATATCTTAATTGAACTTTGATGAACTTCTTTTTTGTTTTAAGCAATTCATGGAAGAATGAATCGAGGAAAAACCTATGAATGCCCCAGCTACAAGAAAAGACCTCATGATAGTCAAT